TTCTCTGTTGGCGAATCGACTTCAGCTCCTGTACTTCTTTCTTTAGGGCCGTCTAAAAAGTCTTAAGTTCTTTAAATATCTTCGGCTCCTTTTGAAGCGGAGAAAGGGTGAAAGCTAATAATCACTTTTTTTCCATAACTTACTTGGAAAATGGAAACTCATGCCTTTCCTTAATCAGTTACTTGCCTCCTTCTGCTACTATTGATTCAATTCCAAAGATGGAGGAAGTGTTACCCAGCGTCGAAGTGAAGTTCCTTGTCTCAGCGTCCTCCTTCCTATTGGAAGGGCCCCATTACTTTGGCAAAGAAGGCCCTACCTCAGACATTCAATCAACTGGTTTAGACAAAAAGTAGGGCAAGTCATCAGGTATCGAACTAGGGCATCGTCTCTTGGGCTTTTGAATGGCTACCGCCTAATGTGTCATTTGACCTCAGTCATTCCAGGCAAAAGGATCCGTTCCTGGACTTAGGTTAGGGCAAGAAGGCTACGGTTAAAAACCACCGACATGTCAAGATCAAAATTCGAAAGGTAGATCATTTCCGTAACGCTTTCGCAGAAAGGTTCGGTCTTTAATCTATATCAATAGCAAACCAACCGAATCGCTGCCTTTAAGGGGGAGTACTGCTTATGGCTTTGTACAGGTAAAAGGCAGTATTCCACAATGTCATGGGGGCTAAGCTTGTCATAATGTACCGGAATTGGGTATTTCAGGGGATGGTGAGTCATCTAAGGGATTTGGCATTTGAACAAGAACCTTTGAGCATTTCCCAATCAATAGGAGTTTTATTTATGAGTCCAAATGAGCTCGTGAAAATAGTAACTCGTCTTTCCGCCCTGGTCCCGCGAAATAAGTCAGACTTCAAAAGTCCAATGGAAATAGAATAGGTGCCAGTATCCATAGGCTTGTAGGTATGAGTTCGGATGTAGGCTGTTCTCTAGCCATAGAGAACAGTCGTCTCAGGAATCGTTTAGAGTGTTAGCAGATTTCCTTAGCGAAAAAAAGGGGAAGTCACTTGTCTCTTCGATTGACTTTCATTCAATATCCCATTCCCGCTGCATCGGCTGGTCAAAGATCACCCCAAAATTGATTCAAAAGCTGCGGTTGGCATGGCAGTGTGGGGTGCTCGTCGATCTCTCCGAACCATTATACCCCAAGCCACGGCGAAACAGCCCAAGCGCAAGCAAGCTTGGCCGCCCAGCGTCCTCAAATCATTCAATGTCATCAGCTGAGAATGTAGATCAGTCATCAATAAGTAAGGCCCAGAGAGCACACTTACATTCATTGCCATGTTCGATCTGAGTACAATCGAATTGCTAAGTTACAGCTACTCCTAGTGCGAAGAAAAATAAAGAAAAAAAGGGACAACAGCGTGTTGTGGTCGCGTACCCTTTGCACAGTGTTCTCTTCTGACTTTTAGACCTCCACTCCCTCTGCCACCATTCAATAGGCTTGACTTTATAGCTTCTTCTTGCTTGAGCTGAGCACGTAAGCCAAGCCTTCACTTACTTATTCGTAGACTTTTCTGGAATCTCCATCTCCTCGTCGCACTTGTCAATCCGCCTTTCAAGAATATCTTGAATAATAGATCCCTCCATAAAGAAAACCGATGGAACAACCACATCACCCTAATCATGAGGAAATGCGCTATGCTATAATATCGCCCAAAGAGCTTCGGCCTTAGCTTTTGCAAAGCTTCTTTTCCCTTTCTTTTTTGCACAACCTCTTCTGTTATAGAGTCCAATCGCGAGAGTCTAAACTTTGTTGCACTGGTCCGAGTTCGCCTGCCTTCTACTTAGTAGGTATGATGGGTGAACCGAACCGAGCCCCTATTAGAGATTAGACGGAGCTTCGTTGGCTGGAATAAAAGCACAATAAGTTGCTTTACAAAAGGAGTCCTTAGTATGTGTCAAAACCGTTATAGTACTACTACACCGAAGTCTCGTACTCGAACTGGCAAGAACGGCCCAGCTTGCTGGCTGACTATTACCTGCTTACTTACTGGCTGACTTGGCAGCTGCCTTGAAAGCCTATTCCGATGGCTCCTTCCTAAATAAGTTATCTAAAAGTCAGTCTTTCTTTTTGTTTTCAACGATCTAGTGCTTGGTCCTTCACCTTTATGAGTAGGACTGACTCCCTTACATAGGTCTTATGTTCAGTACTTCGTATCAGGTTCTATCTATGGGACCTTAACGAGAATTTTTTTGTTCTTTCTGAAAAAACCTAAGAGGTCCGTGACTGACCCTGTGTTCAGCACATGAGTTAGCGTTACCGCGTATTTAGTGGAAGCAGATAGTTAGGGACTGACCTGGTACCACTTTGAGTTACTGCCCCGAAGTACTAGACCAGCTCCTGTTGAAGAATAAGGCTTTTGAGCTGCCTGAGCATTGAATTTGGAACACAGGCCAAACGAAGTCGTACTGAGGACCCTAAGTACTGTCAAATTGGTACGTACAACATCCCCTTGAAAATTGCTGGACCTTCACGAACTTGCTGGAAACGGAGTACCATGCCGGCAGGATCCCTATAAAGAAAGCCGCACAGAAAGAGAAGACTACTTGGAATTCGGTGGGAATCCACAAAGACAGCGTAGGAGATATCGCCCATTATACTGCAATATGGTGAGCATAGCCATGTCTGATGAAAGAGCCACCTGCTGACCTGGTGTTGACGAACAAGTTCCGGAAGCATGCGAACAAGACTTGGGATCGCGGCTCGCACCAGTAAAGCCACAGAAATCAAAGAAGGCGCACGAAGGAAGGCAGTAGCACTAGCTTGAGAATTTGTTCCGAGGAATGAAAAATAGCTGGACCTATTATTGAAGGGGGCTCTAACATCATCAAATTCTGTTATTTAACCCCAGATTAATTATTAATGAGTAGCACAGAAGGCCACTCGCGCCACAGAAGTGGTATATAAGTGGTTATCCTTAGCAGAGTGGTGGTACGACACTACTTATCATACCACAATGAAAATGACCCCATTTGAATTGAAGCCCTCTATCGCTATGCTCCAACACTTATACCTATGCCCCAGCCTGAAGGTTCCAATGTTGCCTCGGCAGAGAGTCATCTCAGGGAGCAGTCGACTGTCATACAGATTTCGAAGGACAGTCAAGGGCACAAGTTAGAATGAAGCAATATGAGGATCAACATAGAAGTGAGAGGGAATTTGCAGTTAGAGACTGGGTTTTCTTGCGATTCCAGCCCTATACTATAGGCTTTTCCATAGCTGCTAGACAAAAAGACCCAGCAAGCATCAGCTCTTCCTGAGAAGGATTCAATCCAGCCACAGGTTCCCCTGCGACTTCGTCTTCCGCTCATAAGTAAGCTCTTCTCCACGGCATATTTTGACTCTGATCTTCGCTTCCTTCATTCGGTTTCTGGTTCTTGGCTGAACCAGTAGGTTTCCAACCTTCAAAGCAGCTGCTTTTACGCTCAAATACAAATGAAATTCGTGCTCAGTTCAAGTCAGCAGGATCTATCTCTTATGCAAGGTTTATTGATGAAGGTTACCTATTATTGTAAATCTATATTTTATATATAAAGTAAAAAAGGCGCTCTCGTGCAATCTAAACAAGACAAACTTACAGAATCAAAGAACCTAACAAATGTAGGCGGAATACACTCATGATCTGCTTCACAAATGGGAGATTGGGTCGAAATCTATTTGTGGGATTAGGGATCGGCATATATTATCATAAGCATAAACATAAGTGAGGAGACCTGATTCAAATTCAAAAAGAACCTCTAGGAAGGTACCCTCGGCCGCCTATGACGGAGGACTTTTTTCCTCTTCTCTGAAATCGTAATTTTTCTGATAGGAACAGGCTAAACAAAAAGAAAAGGGGCTGTTTTTCGTCGGAATAGGGGCCTGTTGACACAATCCCATTTCTTTCTCCCTTTCTTTCCGTTGGTCAACAACCAACAAAAGTTCTCGTTTAGTTCTTCACTACTCGTACAGGAAGGCCTCTCTTTCTGTATGGGGGGAATCCTTTATTCTCAATCAAGATGCCTCAACTGGATAAATTCACTTATTTCACACAATTCTTCTGGTCATGCCTTTTCCTCTTTACTTTCTATATTGCCATATGCAATGATGGAGATGGACTACTTGGGATCAGCAGAATTCTAAAACTACGTAACCAACTGCTTTCACACCGTACGAACAACATCCGGAGCAAGGACCCCAACAGTTTGGAAGATATCTTGAGAAAAGGTTTTAGCACCGGTCTATCCTATATGTACTCCAGTTTATTCGAAGTCTCCCAATGGTGTAAGGCCGTCGACTTATTGGGAAAAAGGAGGAAGATCACTTTGATCTCTTGTTTCGGAGAAATCAGTGGCTCACGAGGAATGGAAAGGAACATATTATATTTGATCTCGAAGTCCTCATATAGCACTTCTTCCAATCCTGGATGGGGGATCACTTGTAGGAATGACATAATGCTAATCCATGTTCCACACGGCCAAGGAAGCATCGGTTTTTAATCTCATTATGACTTGGTCGTTCAGAAGAGATTCTTTCTCGATCAGAATAGTGGAATGGAGGGCACTACAAGAAAGATATACTCCTTTTCAAATCGCCCCGCGAAGACAGACGTTCAGAAAGGTTCTCGAGATTCTCAATCGCTCTTTTTTTAGTGGGGAGGAATAGTACGGGAAGGGAGCGAGACCAAGCCGAGCCACTAGTAGAGTAAGCCCTTCCCACGTGTCAAAATGAATTGCAGCCTCAACCAGAGAGATCAACCTGCGCCTTTGATGTTAGGCCCCGGCGGAAAGTTTTCCGAAACCGGACTGAATGGAATTGTTACTTTCCAAAAATGCTTTCTGAAAAGAAAGAAGGTCCATTTTCCCACGTAGTTCGTCGGTCAAACCAACAATTCTCTTCTCAAAGTAATAGGGAGATCCTTTTCTAGTTAGACTTCTTGCAATGAAAGAACCATCCCTTCCTATTTGTTTGTCCTGTCAGATAGAAAGAGAGACCCCAAAGAGCCTTCTTT